GGATAGGAAATACCTATCTGAAATTGTTTTTTTTTTAGTCCGGTTACGAGGTCTAAATAGTAGGTATGAATCATAGTTCAAATATTTCTTTTCTTGATCTATTCTATCTATTCCGTGTTCCAGATATTCAAATAAATATCCGACGGGGTAGAATCATCTTGATAGAGATGACAGGACCATTCTCTGTATTATCAATAGGATCAATTATGACAAGTCACACACTCATATTCCGGAAATACCGAAACAAAGAAATTCCACAGTCGAACTACCAGAACGGTCTATAAATCCGAGTTTTAAATCATTTTTTTTATTGAAAAACTAAGGCTTCATAGTTCTTATGAACCTAACTCATTGAAATTCCATCCAGTAAAACGGAAGAATTATAAATTTCCAAAATAATAGATAGGAATATCGCAAATAGAGCCATTGCGACTCCCATAAGTGGTGTAGTTCCCCAGCCCGGAGCTACTTTACCATATTCCGAATTCAATGGTTTCAATAAATTCCCTACGGCAGTTTGTCTTGGCCTAGATCTAGAACTACCCTCAACGGTTTGTGTAGCCATAAATCCTATTTAATCATTGGTTGAGATCTGTTGACTTTGTATACCATTCCGTTGTAAATAAACTATCTTATCGTGGATCCGTTATGATCTTGAAATTCTCTAAAAATGGAAACAGCAACCCTAGTCGCCATCTTCATATCTGGTTTACTTGTAAGCTTTACGGGGTACGCCTTATATACTGCTTTTGGGCAACCCTCTCAACAATTAAGAGATCCATTCGAAGAACACGGGGACTAGACTAGTTGAAGTAATGAGCCGCCCGATATGGGAGGCTCATTACTTCAGTTGATATAATGAAAAATCATTTCATTTTTTAGTCGGAACCTTAGGTGGTTCTCGAAAAAAGATAGCGAAAAAAATTATCCCTAAAGTCGAGACTAAAAGGAAGGTATAAACCAATGCTTCCATAGATTCGATCGTGGTTTACAATTATAGCTTTCACACCTATTCGTTTGAGTGGGGTTGTTTATCATACCATATAAAAAAGGGAAAGAATCAAAGAAAAGAAGGTGATTCAAGTCAATATTTCTCGAGTACCCTATTCAAATAAAAAAAAAAATAGAGGCGAAAGATACCAGAGCAATCTTGTATCAAACTACTTGTCTCCTTGTAGTTGGGTCTCCAAGTTTTTGGAATGCTCCAAATTCCACTTGAGCATCCAAATCTGGATCAATACCAGCAAAAACATCTCTGAACAAGGTTCTAGCGCCATGCCAAATGTGTCCGAAAAAGAAGAGCAAAGCAAACGAAGTATGCCCAAAAGTGAACCAACCCCTTGGACTACTACGAAAAACACCATCGGATTTCAAAGTAGCCCGGTCTAATTCAAAAATTTCCCCTAATTGTGCACGTCTAGCATATTTTTTCACAGTAGCAGGATCACTATAACTGACTCCATTGAGTTCGCCACCATAGAACTCAACAGTTACACCTACTTGTTCAACACTATACTTTGATTCTGCTCTTCGAAAAGGAACATCCGCCCTCACAATTCCGTCTCCATCTACCAAAACTACTGGGAATGTTTCAAAAAAAGTAGGCATACGACGTACAAAAAGCTCGCGCCCTTCTTTATCTCTAAAGACGGGGTGACCTAACCATCCAACAGCTATTCCATCCCCACTGTCCATTGAGCCCGCTCTGAATAATCCCCCTTTTGCCGGATTATTACCAATGTAATCATAAAAAGCTAATTTTTCGGGAATTTTAGACCAAGCTTCCGATAAACTCAGATTTTCGGCTAGTCCGGCACCAACTCTTCGATATATTTCTTGCTGGAAGTATCCCTGATCCCACTGATAACGAGTGGGACCAAATAACTCGATTGGGGTAGTTGCTGAACCATACCACATAGTTCCAGCAACAACAAAAGCTGCAAAAAAAACAGCAGCGATACTACTAGAAAGTACAGTTTCAATATTGCCCATACGTAATCCTTTGTATAGACGTTGAGGCGGACGGACACTAAGATGGAATAGGCCCGCTAATATGCCCAGTGTACCTGCTGCAATATGATGAGAAGCGATTCCTCCCGGAATAAAAGGATCAAAACCTTCCGCGCCCCACGCTGGACTTACAGATTGTACTTTTCCAGTTAGTCCATAAGGATCGGACACCCATATTCCAGGACCATATAAACCTGTTACATGAAATGCGCCAAAGCCAAAGCAAGCCACTCCTGAGAGAAATAAATGAATTCCAAAGATCTTGGGCAAATCCAAAGAGGGTTTTCCCGTACGTTCATCACAGAATATTTCTAGGTCCCAATACACCCAATGCCATATGGCCGCCAAAAAGCACAAGCCAGAAAACACAATATGTGCACCTGCTACGCCTTCATAACTCCAAATACCTGAATTCGTTACAGTTCCTCCTGAAATACTCCAACCACCCCACGAATTGGTTATTCCTAAACGAGTCATGAAGGGTATAACGAACATACCTTGTCTCCACATTGGATCAAGAACGGGGTCAGAGGGATCAAAAACCGCTAATTCGTATAGAGCCATAGAACCTGCCCAACCAGAAACTAGAGCCGTATGCATTATATGGACAGAAAGCAATCGACCGGGATCATTCAATACGACAGTATGAACACGATACCAAGGCAAACCCATAAATACCCCTTTATCAAAGAAAAATAGATACTATGTAACTTTATCGCATTGGAATATACTATGTACTTTTGAGTGGATTCTGTATGAGAAAAGGTTACTATTTATTCTATTCCGTTAAAAATAACGGAGGAATTCTGTTCGTAAGAACAAAGAGAAGCAGATCTATTCTATACCCGATAAGTACCAATACGCAATGGGAGCATCGGTCCCATTGCGTGGGAACGAATGGATGGATACTTGTTTATTATTAGAACGATCGATCCTTTCATTAAAATTTGTATTTATTCATTCTCTCTTTCTCTAAAAACCTTCCCATTTATGTATAAACTAGTAAAATAAACAGAAAAAAATGATGAAAACAATAAACTCATTCTTACGTTTCCATATTAAAGTGAAATATAGTACTTAATTTTTTCTTTAATTTAATGCCCATTGGTGTTCCAAAAGTACCTTTTCGGAGTCCTGGGGAGGAAGATGCAGTTTGGGTTGACGTATAGTGCGACTTGTCAAACATATTGGGTCATATGGGATTTACCCGTTTTCTCCCCCGATCGAGATATCTTTAGTTTCGCCCAAGAAATATTGTATTGATTGGTTCTTCAATCATTCGGAACGTGAAGTGAAATTGGATCAATTTCTATTGAGGATCAATATTATCAATTAGAATATCAATTAGAAGAATTTATGGTTGACTTGGACTAATAAAATCAAATATTCAAGCTCTGTTCAGAAAATACCAAACAAATTGGTAATAGTAATATATGTACAATTACCGCTTGTAGCATAGACGATTCTTAATATTTATATTTAATTAAATTATAGGGGTGATCTCAAACTGACATGCCAACCAATATGATGAATACATCGAATAGTTTGGGAGAGGCATAAAACGAATTTTAAAAAGCCGTAGCAAAAAGAAATGGTACTGAGATTCTTTGTCCTATATATGCAAACAGAATTCGGATAGATCTTTCCCCGGAGTAGAACATGAACCTAAAAAAATGGAAAGGACCCATTCAGGAACAAGAAAATGGCATCGTGATTTGAATCTTGACGAAACAATACATCAATGAAAAGTTAATAAAAAAAATGAAGTTCAGTAAATTCTTTTGGGAACCAAAACTTATGTTTTTTTTTGAAAAATAGAAGAAAAAATCCCTTTATTTTCATTAGAAAAACGGAAATCTGTTAAAAAAAAGAGATAGGATTGGAATCGACACATTGATTCTTTTTTCACAATTTTTTTGAACTGTATGCATCCAAAGATGCGCATACGGTTCAAAAGGGATACAATTTTGTCCTAATCAACCGACTTTATCGAGAAAGATTACTTTTTTTAGGCCAAGAAGTTGATAGTGAGATCTCAAATCAACTTGTTGGTCTCATGGTATATCTCAGTATAGAAGATGATACTAGGGATCTTTATTTGTTTATAAACTCCCCCGGCGGATGGGTAATACCAGGAATAGCCATTTATGATACTATGCAATTTGTTTCGCCCGATGTGCATACAATTTGCATGGGATTAGCCGCTTCAATGGGATCTTTCATTCTGGTCGGAGGAGAAATTACCAAACGTATAGCATTCCCTCATGCTTAGCGCTAACGAGTTTTTATTTGAAAAAAAAAAGAAGAAGACTATGCCTTCGCCATATCGAATGTGAATAATATGAAAAATAGATAATAATAGCATGGCACTTCGAGTTCGATATAAAGAAACTAGTATTATTTTTCCTAACATGAGATTTTGTATCGAGATAGTAGTATGAAACACAAAGGTTATTTCAATTTGATCTTATGTGTCAGGAGTACATTTCAGCATCACAAACCATTTTTCTTCCACACCAGAAGTCTCTTTATGATATTTACGTTACGAAAGAAAGAGTACGAAAATGAAAAAAAAAAGAAACTTTGGGATTACTAAATCACAGACGAGATAAATATAGAAAGCAACAGAACCATCATAGTATTTTTTGACTCCTACAATACGAAAGGAAGGGTGGTAAATGGATCATTCAACGATCTGGATCGGATGGATTCCTTTTTTTTCTTCGAGAGAATCCAAATTGAAGAGAAGTGAGGAAGAAATGGCATTACAGAGCCGTATGCAATGCACAAAAGATGCCTGTACGGCTGTTCCATTCTATTTGTTTTTTTTTTTCTTCTTATTTTTTTTCCATTACTTTAGCCTAATCCTGCAAGATAGAAGAACCGTTCATACATGATGTTATATCAATATTATCAGGGTCATGATTCACCAACCTGCTAGTTCTTTTTATGAGGCGCAAGCGGGGGAATTTATCCTGGAAGCGGAAGAACTACTGAAACTTCGCGAAACCCTCACAAAGGTTTATGTACAAAGAACGGGCAACCCTTTATGGGTTATATCCGAAGACATGGAAAGGGATGTTTTTATGTCAGCAACAGAAGCCCAAGCTCATGGTATTGTTGATCTTGTAGCGGTCTAAAATGAAAATACTGGAGATTTCGTGTAAATACATGATTCCGTTTCAAATCATAATTCGAATTTTTCGTGATTTGATATTGAATGGAAATAATTCATAATCATCAATCATCAGGTTAAGATCGATCTAAACCAACCTATTTTATTATATATATGTATGATATGCCGACAATTAAACAACTTATTAGAAACACAAGACAGCCAATAAGAAAAATCACGAAATCCCCCGCACTTCGAGGATGTCCTCAGCGTCGGGGAACATGTACTAGGGTGTATGTGCGACTCGTTTAGATCATGAGTTCGAACAAACGAAACAATTTTTCCAGTACCAATCACCAATAGGATAGATAGAGTAGAAAAAGCCATTTTTACTATCTAAAAATGAAGATCTATCATATACCTATATTTTTTGTGTATGAAATTTATGGTTTCCGTTGGTGCAAATCCAATCACCTCAATTTGAGATGAAAAGAAATTCCCCATTGGTAGCAAATAGTTATCCATTAAGCGGAGGAAATAGTACTACAAGAAGCAAAGAGGTTATGTTCTCTTTCTTGAAAGAACGGACTAACAAGGTCAGCTACCTAGCCAACTTTCATAATTAAATGCCGTCACTGTATGGATAGCCTTTTTTGTTTTGTGAAAAAATCTATTACTGTATAATTGATTGGTAGAGCCAAAGAGAGTGAACTATACAAGTTTACAATAACATTTGATTAAATGAAAGAGGAGGCTCCGGTGTATAGAGAGGACCTCACCGTTTATGAAATAACCATAGAAACGATGGAACCCACTATTTTTTGCTTTTATTTATTTAATATCGTTAGAATTTCTTATTTCTAGGTATTTTACCTGGAAGGATTCAAAATCGTGGTTGGGAAGGTCATAGTAGCAAAAGCCATTGGAATTTATATTTTATATATCGGAATAATCCGTTTTGTTATTAATCAACGGGGGGATAAAAGGATGACTGAAAGAAGAGAAATCAATTAGTTATTCATTCATTAAAGTTTAATTTGATTCAATGACCAGAGTTAGACGAGGATATATAGCTCGGAGACGTCGAATAAAAATTCGTTTATTTGCATCAACCTTTATAGGGGCACATTCAAGACTTACTCGAACCATTACTCAACAGAAAATGAGAGCTTTGGTTTCCTCTCATCGAGATAGGGGCAGGCAAAAGAGGGACTTTCGTCGTTTGTGGATCGCTCGGATAAATGCAGCGGCTCGTGAGAAAGGGGTATTCCGTAGTTATAGTAGATTAATACACAATCTGTACAAGAAGCAATTACTTCTTAATCGTAAAATACTTGCGCAAATAGCTATATCAAATAAGAATTGTCTTTACATGATTTCCAATAAAATTATGAAATAAAAAACACTCTAAAGTCATATATAGGAATGATTGAAACAGAATTGCATTCCCCGGAGAATGGACTCCGGGAAGATAGAATAAAAAAATAAAGATAAGATAAGTAGTAGAAATGAACGAACATCTTTCAAAAAAGATTTATTGTTTCTTATAACACAACAATCAAATCCGGATTTGAGGCTTTTCGAACAAAACATCAATCTGAGCTTGAATTCCGATTGAAGTTTTGAATGAATGGAAGAATATATCTATTTATTTCTGGTTCTAGGACCGGTAGTTCTAGGGATTGACTCGGCTCTCTCAAACTGTTTTTCGTCATTAAGAAAAGGTAACAAAGATAAAATACGAGCTTGTTTTATAGCAATAGTAATTAATCGTTGTTGTTTCAAGGTCAATCTATTCACCCGTCTAGATAATATTTTTCCTTGTTCACTAATAAATCGACTAATTAAACTCATGTTTCTATAATCAATTCGATCCCCCGATTCCATTGGGGGAAAACGTCTACGAAAAGATCGCTTGGATTTACGAAATGGTTGCTTGGATTTATCCATGGTTTATTCCTTATCTCTAAAATTCTATTTCTTTATTCATTTCAGATCCGACCGAAATAGGTTTTTTTGTATATTATATATTTTGATATTATATATATATGTTTATGTTAAGTTCTTCCTTTTCCTGCCCCTTTAAAAGATCAAACACACGTTCGATTTATTTCTTTATTTCCCCATGAATCGTATGCTTGTGACAATATCGACAAAATTTTCTCAAATCTAATCGACTGGGTGTATTGTGCCGATTCTTTTGAGTAATATATCTAGAAATGCCTGGCGATTCCTTTTCCTTATTGACACCATTTTGGACACAACTGGTACATTCCAAAATAACTCTAACTCGGATATCTTTACCTTTAGCCATAAACCCCCTTTGCATTTTTGTTTGATCAACTTAACTCTTTTGTTTTCGACCCGAACTTAAGAAGACGAAAAGAACAAAAAAGAAAAAAATAAATATCAATAGAAGTTACTAATTAGATCTAAATATTTTGTTGTAATTATAATTAATAGAATATTATTCTATATAGTAATAATGTAAGTAATACAATTTTTTTCTAACTATCAATTATTCCTATCCTAATCCCAGTATTTCATTTCAGTACCTTTTTTTTTATGCTATGATTTCATGGAGCTTTTTTTTACCCTAGACTGGACCCCCTTTCTATTTCTGTTCTCCAAAACGGGATCTTAGATCCACCGGATATTTGCTGAGGTTCAATATACTTTTTCTTTCCTTCCTATCCTAAAGAACTGAAAAAAAAGGGAATGACAAAGCATCTGGGAATAAACGATTAATTTCTATCAATAGACCCGCTAAAGACCCAAACCATAGAGTAGTTAGCACAGGCGCTGTGGAAAGATATGTTTTTATATCTCGCATTGAAAATCCTCCTTCTTTATTTTTATTGTAATACATATATGGTCAGATGCTGTAGTTCAAGATCATTTGTATTTTTTTGTTTTGTATTTTTTTGTACGGAATTCCTAACAAAAATGGATATGTACAATGAACAGTAGATAAGATTTTCCTACCCCTGCCCCTAAAAAAGAGACCCTCTTCTTCCTAAGCAAAATAGTCATCTTTTTTATACGTTAGGTTTCAGATGTATATAATTCTTTTATTATATGAAACCAAAAAGAAGAAATGATAAGAAAATTGTATATGGATCGAGGAAAAAAAAATGATGTGGAAAACAAGACATGGATTTTGTACAATGACACTGTACAAAATTTTTTTTAAAAGGGATGTAGCGCAGCTTGGTAGCGCGTTTGTTTTGGGTACAAAATGTCACGGGTTCAAATCCTGTCATCCCTACCTATTACTTCTCCTATGGGCGGTAACGAGGGATTAATTGACTGGGATCTGAGTGAGATCAATTAAATAAAATTGGACATAATCTTTCATTTTTGCATACCAATGTATACAAGACGCATTGGGGGTACAAAAATGAGAAAATCCTTTTCTTTACAATACAATCGTATCTCCTGTCATAAAAAAGCGCTCTTAGTTCAGTTCGGTAGAACGCGGGTCTCCAAAACCCGATGTCGTAGGTTCAAATCCTACAGAGCGTGATTCCGTTTATGTTATTTCGAATCACAATAAAAAAAACTTAACAAAACACAGTTGAATAACATTTTTTTTTGATTGACCTCCTTGCAGGAGGTCAATCAAAAAAAATGTTATTCAATCAAAGGTCCAACTGATCACCGCGTCTGTATTGTAAATATGCAGTTACAAATAATCCTGCTAAAGTAATAGGAATTAGACCTAAGACGATTCCAAATAGAAGAACTTCAATCATTTCGATTTGTTTGAGGAGATAAAAAGAAAGGTAAGATCTATCCCTAAATATTAATCTGAAAAATCCATGAATCTCAATGACCAAGAATTAACAATTGACACGGGAAAGGACCGTAGAATACCTGAAGGAGAGATTTTTATGAATTTGTTCATTCAATTCATTTCAAATAAGTCGTATCTTGTTCAAACCAATCAATAGAGCTGGGGTTATAGTTGAAGCAGCCAATAGAAAACCGAAATAACTCGTTATAGTAAGCATGAAAGAGCTAAATTAGATATCTTTTTTTGATACATATGTTGATAAAACACTTACCTAAGTTTCCATTTTTTCAGATACGACGGTAAGAAAAAATCAATTGACAGAATTAGTTTAGTTCTAAGTGAAAATTCTTGATTCATCAGTCATTATAGATAGCACTAAAAAAAAGTAGAATTACAAATTACATAAGTAGAAAAAAATTTACATAAGTAGAAAAAAATGGATTTATACGCTGTAACATCGACCAATCCTGTGAATGAATAGATTCATTGTGCAATTTAATAAAGTAATTTCATAAAGTAAAAGTAATAATAATTATTCCGTGTCGTATAATTTCATTCAAAAAGAAAATTCTATTTAAGTAATTCTGGAATAAAAGAATTAGATTTGAAAATAACTTCAATTTTTCTCATTTCTCGTACTGAATTTTCCATTTTTTCATTTTATACTTACTTTAAACCATTGAATTCAGTAATAGGTTGGGTAATTGTCCATAATATCTCAAATCAGAAGAAAAAAAGGATCGGGGGTTTATCGAAAAACCTTTATTTTTCTTTTTTATTTCGAGTCCAACTCGATTCGAAGAAAAACAACTTTCCTTATCCTTTTAGATTCTATTCTATATTCTGTTTTTCCATATCAAGAAGTTCCATCTTGTAGTTCGGACAAGAACAAGAAAGAACCCTTGTTTTGGATCTAATGTAACAATGGTTGCATTGCAAATATTGTTACATTAGATCCAACTATGTTCTGTTTCTTTCATCAAATACTATCTACTATAATCAATCTATTTCTATTATAGTATAGTAATAGTATATTTTTTGTACGACCAATCAATTACTTGAAATAAATGAAAGTATTC